AACAAAAGGTAATTCATCATATGTGTGATGAGTGGGAGGAGAATTTTGTATTCATTCTAAGGAAGGAGAGTAACCATTTGTATCGGCTCATCCAACGAATTTAATTTCTCTATAGTAAGCATCATATATTATATAGACAAATCATAATACTGCTACAATAGAGATTGCAGATCCTAAAGAACTAACTATGTTTCATCCTATAAAACTATCAGGAAAATCGGAATATCTTCTAGGCATTCCCGCTAACCCTAAGAAATGTTGTGGAAAGAAGGTTGTGTTAACACCAATAAACATTAATCAGAAGTGAATTTTACCGTATACTTCGTTGTAACAATAACCTGTTATTTTACCAAATCAGTAATAAAATCCTCCGAAGATAGCAAAAACTGCACCTAAAGATAAGACATAATGGAAATGAGCTACTACATAATAAGTGTCATGTAAAGCAATATCTAAAGACCCATTAGCTAAAATTACTCCTGTCAATCCACCTAAAGTGAATAAAAAAACAAATCCTATTGCTCATAACATAGGTGTTTCATATCTGACTGTTCCACCATATAATGTAGCAAGTCAACTAAATATTTTTATTCCTGTAGGAACAGCAATAATCATTGTTGCTGCTGTGAAATAGGCTCTTGTATCAACATCCATTCCAACTGTAAACATATGATGAGCTCATACAATAAATCCTAATATTGCTATTGCAATCATAGCATAAACCATACCTAAATAACCAAATATTTGCTTTTTTGATGAAAATGTAGGAATTATTTGTGATACAATTCCGAAACCAGGGAGAATGAGAATATATACTTCAGGATGCCCAAAAAATCAAAATAAATGTTGAAATAATATTGGGTCTCCCCCTCCAGCTGGGTCAAAGAAAGAAGTATTAAAGTTTCTATCTGTTAATAACATAGTAATTGCACCAGCTAAAACAGGTAATGATAGTAATAGAAGAATTGCGGTAACTAAAACTGATCAAACAAATAAAGGTAATTTATCCATAGTCATTCCTGGTGCTCTCATATTTAAAATTGTTGTAATAAAATTGATAGCTCCCATAATAGAGGAGGCTCCTGCTAAATGGAGGCTAAATATAGCCATATCAACGGACCCTCCTGAGTGAGCTTGTATAGAACTAAGGGGAGGGTAGATAGTTCATCCTGTTCCTGCTCCTTGTTCAACTAAGGATGATCCTAATAGTAATAATAAAGCTGGAGGTAATAACCAAAAACTAATATTGTTTAACCTAGGGAAGGCCATGTCCGGAGCTCCTATATAAAGGGGAACTAACCAGTTTCCAAACCCTCCTATTAAAACAGGCATAACAAAGAAAAATATCATTATTAATGCGTGTGCTGTGACAACTACGTTATAAAGTTGGTCATCACCTAACATTGATCCTGGCCCAGATAATTCTAGCCTTATAATCATACTAAAGGCAGTTCCTATCATAGCGGAAAATGCCCCAAAAATAAGATATAAAGTACCAATATCTTTATGGTTGGTTGAAAATAATCATCTAGATAAATATGTGTTCATCTCTATTATATCCTAAAATAGTTTTTGTTTTAAGCTACATATAATTTATTATCTCAGATATAATAGAGATAATGATTACAATGAAAAATTTGTTAAATATTTCATTAAATAAGGATGTTCCTTTAGATTGACAATTATCATTTCAAGATAGTGCAAGTCCTATTATGGAAGAAATTACCTTCCTTCATGATCAAGTAATGTTTATAGCCCCCGTTATATCAGTATTGATATTTTGGTTAATAGTTAGATCAGTATTAAGTAAATACAAATATAAGTTTTTAGTAGAAGGAACTGTAATTGAAATAGTTTGAACAATAATTCCTGCAATAATTTTAGTTTTCATCGCACTCCCATCTTTAAAATTATTATATTTGATGGATGAGACTATGGAACCTACATTAACAATAAAGGCTGTAGGCCATCAGTGATATTGGAGTTATGAATATTCAGACTATGATATTAATGATTTAGAGTATGATTCTTATATGATTCCCACCTCAGATATTGAAGATGGAGACAATAGATTATTAGAGGTTGACAACCAACTAGTTTTACCTATTCAAACTCATGTAAGAGTGCTTGTTACAGGAGCTGACGTTATTCATTCATTTGCAATACCTTCTTTAGGGGTTAAGTTAGATGCTGTTCCCGGAAGATTAAATCAAACTAACATTTTTATAAAGAGGTCAGGATTATTTTATGGACAATGTTCTGAAATTTGTGGTAGTAACCATAGTTTTATGCCTATCGCAGTTAGAGGTGTATCACTAGATTCTTTTATTACTTGAGTAGAAAGTAAAATTTCTGAAGAGTAATCCGGAGGAGTTAAGTTAATGAAAACTAGTTGCCTTCAAAGCTATTAATATTGGTTCAAATCCAATACTCCTTGGTTATATGCCTCAATTAGATATTGTTACATTTGTAAATCAATATTTCTGAATTATAGGTTCAGTTTCCATTATATTAATTATATCCATAGTATCTATTTTACCTTCAATTAAAAAATTGAATGAAGTAAGAAGTACTGTCGGAGAAGAGGAAATGAGCTTTAAAAAAATTAGAAAATACGAAATATTCAAAAAATTAATTAATTATTAAATATGGCTAGTTATTTTGATCAATTCACAGTAGTCAGTATTATTCCCGGTTTTACTAATAGTTCTTTAATGTTAGTATTATCTTTAATATTTATAACTATCTTTTTCAAGGCTGATAAATTAATACCTGGAAGATGACAGTTAATTATAGAGTTTTTATATGATCATTGAGTAACATTAATAAAAGATAGTTTAGGTGAAAAAGGGTCTAAATATTTTCCTTTTATAATCTCTTTATTTATGTTAATTGCTTGGTTAAATGTATTAGGTCTTTTTCCTTATATATTTACAGTAGGTACTCATATTATTATTACATTTGGTTTATCATTTTCTATTTTGTTAGTTGTAACTATTTTAGGAATTAAGAATTTTAGGTTAGATTTTTTTAGTATGTTAATGCCTCAAGGTGCTCCAATGGGATTAGCTCCTTTGCTAGTACTAATAGAAACTGCAAGTTATTTATCTAGAGCTATATCTTTAGGTGTTAGGTTAGCAGCTAATTTATCTGCGGGTCATTTATTATTTGCTATTTTAGCTAGCTTTGGGTACCAAATGATAGTAGGTAATTTAATATTTTTAAGTTTGTTTCCCCTAGCTATTATGGTATTTATAACAGTATTGGAAATTGCTGTGGCTTTGATACAGGCCTATGTTTTTTGTTTATTAACTACAATATATTTAGAAGATACTTTAAAATCTCATTAAATGTCTAACACATTTCATCCTTATCATTTAGTTGATCCTAGTCCTTGGCCTTATGTTTCCGCATGTGGAGCTTTTTTCTTGACTTTTGGAGGTGTAATATATTTTCATTATAGTTTTGTTTGAGTAATGTTATTAGGGTTGGTAATGTTTAGTATCACCTTCATTGTATGGTGTAGAGACATAGTAAGAGAAGCAACTTTTCAAGGTCATCATACTGAAATAGTAAAAAGAGGACTAAAAATTGGTATGTTATTATTTATAGTTTCTGAAGTTTGTTTTTTTGTTTCCTTTTTTTGAGCTTTTTTTCATAGTAGTTTAGCCCCTGCTATCGAACTAGGAGCCTTATGGCCTCCAGTAGGAATCCAAATTTTAAATCCTTTTTCTGTTCCTTTATTGAATACAGCAATTCTTTTAAGTTCAGGAGCTACTGTTACATGAGCACATCATGCTATTGTTAATGGAAAAAGAGATCAAGCAATAGCCGGGTTAATAGTCACTGTTGTATTAGGGGTTATATTTACTGCTCTTCAAGGAATGGAATATTATGAAGCTCCTTTTGCGATTTCTGACTCAGTTTATGGCTCTACTTTCTTTATGGCAACAGGGTTTCATGGTTTCCATGTATTGGTAGGAACTACTTTTTTATTAATATGTTTAATTAGATTAATATTTCACCAATACACACGACATCACCATTTTGGTTTTGAAGCAGCAAGTTGGTATTGACATTTTGTTGATGTAGTTTGACTATTTTTATATGTATGTATATACTGGTGAGGATCTTAATCCTTTAAGCAAGATAAACTAAAGGAAAGTTATCAGACTCATGATCTGAATAAGTAGGTTCAAATCCTACTCTTGCAAAGATATGATTTATACTTACTATGAAATATTAATACTATTAATACTAATAACATCTTTAGTAATAAAAATTCCTGTTAATTTATTTAATGTTGTTAGTTTATTTTGTTTGCTATTAATAAGTAATTTTAATTATGAGTGAATAGTTATTACAAATTTTGAGTCATTCATTAAGATTATATGTTACCTTATGGGTATTATCTTTATTAATATTAATAATAATAAATGAATAGATAATTCAAATATATTAATTTTATGTATTACTTTAGCTTCCATGATAATTATATCTAGCTCAAACTTACTATGCTTATACTTAGCTTTGGAGCTGCAGAGCTTGTCAATATTTATTTTGATAGCTAGAAAAAAAGAAATAATTTCTAGAGTCGAATCTTCATTAAAATATTTTGTATTAAGCTCTATTTCTTCTGGACTATTTTTATTAGGGTCTTCTATACTGTTTTTAAATGGAGGTTCTTATGAAATAACTATTTTTTCTTCAGATTTATATTTTGTAGAAAAATCTTTAATTCTAGTATCTTTGTTATTCAAATTGGCTGTTAGTCCTTTTCATTTTTGATTACCTGATGTTTACCAGGGTTCAGATAATAAAGCTTTAATAGTTTTAGGTACTCTCCCCAAAATTAGTATACTAGGAATGTTGATACTATTAGCACCTAACAATAAATTAGTACTTATAGGAACCATATTATCATTGATAATAGGATCTATAGGAGCGATTAATCAAATTAAAATTAAAAGATTATTAGCTTATAGTAGTATTGTGGGGATGGGTTTTGTATTATTAGCAATAAATTTATATACTTTTGAAGGCATAGAGGCAGGAATAATATATATGTTAATATACTTAATAACTTTTACAGGTATAATAATTATTATAGATAGTACTATACAGGAAAAGTCAAATATAATAGAAATGTCAAACCTTTTAGGTTATAATGGAGTTATTTTAGGTTCTATTAGTGTACTTATTCTTTCCTTAGCTGGAATTCCTCCTTTAGGAGGCTTTTTAGCTAAATGATTTGTTATTGCGAATGCAATAAATAATGAATTTTTAATATCTAGTATTATTTCAATAATTTGTGCAATGGTTGCAGGAGTTTATTATTTAAGATTAGTAAAGATTAGTTATTTTCAGCACGACAGATTATTTCTTGTATGAAAAAAAATTCTACTTAAAGAACCTCAAAATTCTTATTTTTACGGTATAACATTAGGTATGATTATTTATATTATACTATTTTTTTTGGTTTCGCCCCAAATTATTCAAGAAATAGTTCATTTTGGACTTTTAGAAATATTTTAAAATGTATACACTTATAATTATATTACCTCTTTTAAGCTCTTTAGTAATTATGTTAAGAGGAAGAAAGTTAGGAATAGTAGGTTCAAACCTTTTTTCTTGTGTTATTATGGGAATATCCACTATACTGTCTTTTATTATTTATTATGATATAGTTCTTCATAGTTGTTCTTTAAAGATAGTTTATTGACCTTGATTTAATTTTATACTACTTAATACTGATTTATCATTTTTTGTAGATTCCCTTTCTGCTGGAATGATTTTGGTAGTTAATACAGTTTCTTTTTTAGTTCACCTATACTCTACTTCTTACATGAAAGGAGACCCACATACACCTAGGTTTATGAGCTATTTATCTCTTTTTACTTTTTTTATGCTTATTCTAATTTCTTCCCAAAACTATATACAACTTTTTATAGGTTGAGAAGGTGTAGGATTATGTTCTTATTTACTAGTAAATTTTTGATATAGTAGAATTCAAGCTAATAAAGCAGCAATAAAAGCTATGTTAGTTAACAGAATTGGGGATGCTGCTTTAATTTTAGGTATCATATTTATCTGGGCTTATTTTGGTTCGGTTAATTTTCTATCTATTATGCCAATTCAGGAACTCAAACCAGCTACTATAATACCATGTTTATTACTATTAGGAGCCGTAGGAAAATCTGCTCAAATAGGACTACATATGTGACTACCTGATGCAATGGAAGGACCAACCCCTGTTTCAGCCTTAATTCATGCAGCAACTATGGTAACTGCTGGGGTTTACTTAATTATAAGATCTTCACCTTTATTTGAAGCCTCTCCTACAGCGTTAATAATAACAGTAATAGTAGGATCCGTAACAGCCTTATTTGCTGCTTCGGTTGGTTTAGCTCAAAATGATATTAAAAAAATTATAGCATATTCTACTTGTAGTCAGTTAGGTTTTATGGTTTTATCTTGTGGAATTTCTTATTATTCTCTTGCTTTATTCCACTTAATAAACCATGCATTTTTCAAAGCTTTATTATTCTTAGCTGCAGGTTCTGTTATCCATTCTTTTTTGGATGAACAAGATATTAGGAAAATGGGAGGGGTTAGTATATCACAACCTTTGTCTTATATTTTTATTTTAATAGGTTCTTTATCATTAGCTGGATTTCCTTTTTTATCTGGTTATTACTCCAAAGATTTATTATTAGAAATATCTTCTAAAGAATATTTTATAATTTTTGGTGTGTGGTTAGGTTTGGCAGCTACTTTATTAACAGCCTTTTATTCCTTTAAATTGATTACAAGGAGTTTCCTGTCCTTCCAAAATTCCCCAAAATATTATTGAAAATTTTCACACGAAGGAGATTGATATTTATTAACCCCTTTATTACTCTTATCAATTGGAAGTATATTTTCTGGATTTTTCTTATACTTCTCCACTACTAATAATATAATTCACCCTATTTTACCTTTATTTAATAAAATGTTACCTTTACTTTTATCTTCTTTGGGGATATTTTTAGGTTTAAGTTTATATTATATTAGTAAATGATTTTGAAAAATATGAATTAGTTCAATAATAATAAGAGTTTATCAGTTTTTATCTAGTGCATGAGATTTTGATAAAATAATTTCACATTTAATTATTATACCCGCGTGAAAATTTGGTTATAATATTACTTTCAAAACATTTGATACAGGTATATTTGAAAAATTAGGACCATGAGGGATGTCTAATATATTTATTAAATCATCTAAGAATATTTCTTTAATTCAATCAGGTTATTTATTTAATTATGCAATACTAATTTTACTATTTTGTTCATTATTTATATTTATTAATTAACCCCTTTGACTTTGGGGGTTTATAAATGCTAATACTTTTTTAATACATGCTAGTTACATGCACACAGGTGAGTAAATCTGAATTCACAGAAAGTTACCAGGATATTAATTTATTAGATAATTAATACCTAAGACAACAAGAAGATTCCACATTTCTACTGAAACAAGGAGAAATAATCTACAGCAGTATAGAATATTGTATAATTAGTTATAACTAGATACAGAAAAGTATAAAGAACTGTCTAATCAAGTGCCAGCAGACGCGGTTACACCTGAAGTTCAAGTTTTATAAATAAAAAAGGCTTAAAGAGTGTGTAAATAATAGTAAAGTAAAAGAAAGAATTTATATATAGAGATTAAATTCAAGGAAATAATATAGAATTCCACAAATCTTTTCATTCTTAGAAACATTAAATAATAGAAAGCCAATGGGATTAGATACCCCAGTAACCTATTACCTAAATTTAGAATAATTTATAAAATATATTTCCGCCTGAGTATTATAATCGACTGATCGAAATTCAAAAAGTTTGGCTGTTCATTTTCCACTTAGAGGATTGTGTCACTTAATTTGATAGTCCGCATAAAACCTTACCTTATTTTGATTTTTCAAGCGTTGCATGGCCGTCTTCAGTTTGTATTTGTAATTAACAAACTAAACCTTCTAAGCTGAAGTCAGGTATTATGACCTTAATAATAAGGGGTAGATGCAATACATTTTCAAATATAAATAAAAATTTGAAGCCAATTGAATCTGAAAATTTCATGAAGTAGAATTTAATAGTAATCAAAGACAACAAGGCTTTGGTGAATAGGTTCAAATGTTAGTACAAATTGCCCGTCACCTTTCATAACTAATATAAATTAATAGAAATGAAAGCAAGTCGTAACATAGTGAGGGAAAGGGAACTTTTCCTTGAATTTATTAATAAAAATGATTTCCCCTATTTTTATAGCTTTAACCATTATATCTGGAATGATGGTAATTACTGCAATTCACCCTGTTCATTCAATAATTTGATTAGTATTAGCTTTTGTAAACTCAGCTCTATTTTTTATACAATTAGGAGCAGATTTTATTGCTTTAACAAGTCTAATAATTTATGTAGGTGCAATAGCTATATTATTCATATTTGTACTAATGATGCTTAATTTATCATCATATGATTTAGAAAATGAAGTTTCTTCAATTTTACCTCTTAGTATAGTTAGTGGATTAGGTATAATAACAATAATTACTTCAATTCATTTTACTAACACAGATCTAGGTAATCAAGAAATTTTATTACTTAAAGAATTTTCTACTATTCAATCTATAGGTTCTCAGTTATATTTACATTTTGGAGACTATTTGATTATTGCTAGTATAATATTGCTTGTAGGTATGATAGGATCTATTGTATTAACTTTAAGTACTTCACATCATACTAAAAAACAAAATAACTTTACTCAAATAATACGTGATACATATAACTTTTAATAAGATATTAATTATAGTAATTATAAGTCTAACACTATCAATAGTAATAGCCTTAGCTTCTTATTTATTAGGTGAAACATCACCAGATAAAGAAAAAGTTTCTGTTTATGAATGTGGTTTTACTCCCTACGATAACCCAGGAAATCCTATATCTGTAAGATTTTTTCTTATAGGAATTTTGTTTTTAATATTCGATTTAGAAATATCTTTATTATTTCCTTGATCTATAAGCTCTTATATAGTTTCATTACAAGGCATTTGGGTTATATTTATATTTTTATTAATTCTTACTTGAGGATTAATATATGAATGAATACAAGGAGGATTAGAATGGGAATAAAATCATTAAGCGTTTGTTCATTTACATTATTTCTCCTAGGGATATTAGGAATCTCAATAAATAGATCGAATTTGATACTACTATTAATGTCTGTAGAATTAATGTTATTGTCTACATCTTTACTATTTATAATAGGATCATCATTTCATAATTTATTAAACGGACAAATATTTACATTATTTATATTTACTGTTGCTGCTGCAGAATCTGCTATAGGTTTAGCAATAATAGTTTGTTATTTCAGAATAAGAGGAAAAATATCTATAAAGTTATTAAATATTTTAAAAGGTTAATGAAAGAATTAATATTTAACATATTAAAAATATTATTAATCATAGTCCCTGTGTTAATTTCAGTGGCATATTTAACATTAGCTGAAAGAAAAGTTTTAGGTTATATGCAAGCCAGAAAAGGCCCAAACATAGTAGGTATATATGGTTTACTACAACCATTAGCCGATGGTCTTAAATTATTTACTAAAGAAATGACCATTCCTAACCATTCAAATATTGTAATATATTTTATATCTCCGACATTATTTTTAACATTAGCCTTAGTAATATGGGGAGCGCTTCCTTATTCAAACAATATTTTTTTTAGTGAAATTGAATTAGGATTATTATTTATACTAGCAGTCTCTTCAATTAGCGTTTACGCTGTATTAATGTCAGGTTGATCTAGTATGTCTAAATATGCTTATTTAGGGGCACTAAGAGCTGCCGCACAAATGATAAGTTATGAAGTATCAATGGGATTAATATTATTGTCTTCAATAATTTGTGTAGGATCATTAAATTTATCAAAAATTTCGTGGTTTCAAATCAACTCTACCCTGCTTATATTACCACTCTTACCTGCAGCAATAATGTTTTTAGTATCTCTTGTTGCGGAAACAAATAGAGCCCCTTTTGATTTGACTGAAGGAGAATCAGAATTAGTTTCAGGATACAACGTGGAATATTCTTCTATGTCTTTCGCTTTATTATTTTTAGCAGAATATGCTAATATAATATTTATGTCTGCTTTATTTTCAGTAATATTCCTTGGTGGATGATGAGGTTTTGCCTTTAATTCCACTTTATGGTTAGGAATTAAAACTGCTTTTATAGCTATGTTTTTTATTTGGATAAGAGCATCTTTTCCTAGAATTAGATATGATCAACTAATGATGTTACTATGAAAATCTTATTTACCTTTAAGTTTAGGGTTTTTAATAATAGTAATGAGTCTGTTATGATCCTTAAATGGTCTCCCTATTTTGTAAATGATACTAGTTATTGTAATAACTTTAATAATCGGTATTTTTTTAATAAGTATTACTAAATCCCAATCCACAAAGCTAATAAAAATTATTGGTATATCATGCTCATTCATAGTATTATGATTATCTATTTTACTATGAACATTTCATGATATTAATAATTTATTTTACTTCAATTCAACAAATATATGAACTACCTTATTATCAAATTCTACGCAATGAGGACCCTTACATTTTGCAGTAGATCAGGTTTCTTTACCTTTTATATTATTAACAGGTCTATTAACACCTATCTGTATCGTGATAAGCTGAACTTCTATTAAATTCTTAGTAAAGGAATTTATATTACTTTTACTATTAATTCATTTATTACTAATAGGCGTATTTTCTTCATTAAATATACTTTTATTTTATATATCTTTTGAAGGAATATTAATACCAATGTTTTTAATTATAGGAATTTGAGGGTCTAGAAAAGAAAAAGAAAGAGCAGCTTTTTACTTTTTCTTTTTCACTTTAGTAGGATCTTTATTTATGTTATTGGGTATCTTTACAATTTACAATGAAATAGGTACATTAGACTACCAAACATTAATTTCATCTAAAATACCTAAAAATATACAATATTGAGTCTTTGCTGGTTTCTTTTTAAGTTTAGCTGTAAAAGTTCCTAAAATACCTGTTCACATTTGATTACCTCAAGCTCACGTTGAAGCTCCTGTAGCAGGATCTGTGTTATTAGCAGGAGTCTTATTAAAATTAGGTGGTTATGGTTTAATAAGATTTTCATGACCACTATTACCAGAAGCTTCGGAGTTCTTTTCTCCTTTAATAATTTTATTAGGCTCACTAGCAGTAATATATGCAAGTTTATCTACATGTAGACAAACTGACTCAAAAAAATTAGTAGCATACTCTTCTGTAGCCCATATGGGAATAGTGACTATAGCAATATTTTCTAAAACCCCTGAAGGGATAATAGCTGCAATAATTTTAATGTTAGCACACGGTTTTGTTAGTTCAGGGCTATTTATTATTGTAACAAATTTATATGAGAGACTACATACTAGGGTTTTTAGATATTATAGGGGAGTAGTCTATTCAATGCCTATTTTTACTACTTTATTTTTTCTTTTATTATTAGGAAATATAGCTTTCCCTGTTTCCCTTAATTTTATTGGAGAATTTCTATCTATAATCTCAGCATTTCAGTTTAGTATAGTAGCAACAATTTGCCCTCTATTAGGAATGGTATTATCAGCAGCATATAGTTTAACTTTTTTTAATAAAATTTCTTTTGGTACCACTTCTAATCATACTTATTTCGTTAGAGATTTAAATAGAAGAGAATTTTATTCTCCATTTATTTTAATCTTATTAACTATAATACTTGGTTTATCACCGTTATTAATTAATCCAGCCCTAGATCTTCCTTATTTCTAATATGAGAATAAGAAAATATAACCCACTAGCAACAATCATTAATGATATACTAGTAGATCTTCCTTCACCCTCAAACATAAGTTACTTATGAAACTTTGGTTCATTGTTAGGGTTATGCTTAGTAATACAAATACTAACAGGAATATTTTTATCTATGCACTATTGCGCTGACACCAGCCTTGCTTTTTCTTCTGTAGCTCATATTATGAGAGATGTTAACTACGGTTTTATTTTAAAATATGCTCACGCTAATGGTGCCTCTTTATTTTTTTTATGTGTATACATACATATGGCAAGAGGACTATATTACGGAAGCTTTATGAAGAAAGAATTATGGTTTTCAGGAGTTACAATTTACCTTTTAATGATGGCTACCGCATTTATCGGATATGTTTTACCTTGAGGTCAAATGTCATTTTGAGGAGCTACCGTAATAACTAATTTAGTTTCAGCAATCCCTTATATAGGAAATGATATAGTACAATGAGTATGAGGTGGTTTTAGTGTGTCTAATGCTACCTTAAATAGATTTTTTAGTTTACACTACTTATTACCTTTCCTATTAGCAGGTTTAGGTGCAGCACATTTAATATTACTACACGCCCATGGTTCATCAAATCCTGTTGGCATGAGATCTGATGTAGATAAAATACCTTTTCATTCATATTTTTCTTTTAAGGATGTTTATGGTATATTATTACTAAGCATATTATTAATATTATTAGTATTTTTTACTCCAAATATACTAGGAGACACAGAAAATTACATACAAGCAAATCCTTTAGTCACTCCTGTTCACATACAGCCTGAATGATATTTTTTATTTGCTTACGCAATACTAAGATCTATTCCTAATAAATTACAAGGAGTCATTGCAATGTTTGCAAGTATATTAATCCTATACATACTCCCTTTTATTCATACAAGTTTGCAAAGATCAAACTCTTTCAAACCATTTTCTAAACTATTTTATTGGTTATTCATGGGTAATTTTATTTTATTAACTTGGATAGGATCTCAACCAGTAGAAGACCCTTACATATTGATAGGTCAAATATCAACAGTAATTTATTTCTCTTATTTTGTGGTTTTAATACCTTTAGCTAGTTGAATGGATAATTTAATTTTATACAAATAGAAAAATTGAATATAATTTATACAATTATAAACGCACCTTCCTTAATACTACTAGGTTAACTAATTATATAATTGTATTTTTGTAAACCACCCTGTTATCTACAGATTTAACAATTATATAATTAGTCATTTTAGACCCTGCATATTTTATATGTTTATACACATTAAACAACAAGTTTCTACCAAAAACGTTACACCAAAAACACTACATATATAATTTTATCTGCACCATATGGACATCTAAGCATAAACGATACAGAGAAAACAAGCAACACACACACACACACACACTAAATACTACAAAAAAAGAAAAAAAAACTGCCCTCATTAAATAATTCCACCCCACATAACCCAACAAATACACACACTAAACAGACAAATACAACACACCTATAACAACAACAACAACATAACATATATATATATATTTATTAATATATATATAAATAAAT